TTGGCAATATGTCTACGCTGGTTCAAATCCAGCTCGGCCCAACAATTCGACAATATACCATGAGATGGTATAACCCCCCTGTCCTTCAGAAATACCCGATACAGAGGAATAAAAAAGAATCAAAATTTCTGCTAGATCCCTTATTTCCCTGGGATTGTAGTTCAATTGGTCAGAGCACCGCCCTGTCAAGGCGGAAGCTGCGGGTTCGAGCCCCGTCAGTCCCGACAGATTCAATAAGTACATCAATCATTTTTCCTTTTTCTGTCAACAGGGGAACAGGAATAAAAATTTCATTCCGGAGGGGGTTCTTTTTTCTTTCCTTTTTCGTTTCGCCTTTCTCATCAAACAAATAGGGGAATTTTCGTTACTTCCACTAGTACTGATTGGTAGTAGAAAGACATATGTAGATTTGTACAATTGATGGAAACACTATAGTCAGTCTTCCAAGAGATACTAAGTCTGCTTTTTCGATGGAATAGAGGACTATATGTTTCTCAAGCGCACATACAAAAATGGAATTCCTTTTTTGTACAATACAAAATGAATTTAACAGAATTCCCCTGATAGAATACTTTTCCAACTTAAAAAATCTCCCCTTCTGGCTCCGGTTTTGGTTGTGTAACCTCAATTGCTAATGTGAAGTTGAAAAAATCTATTTCATTCAAAAGTCATTTTTGATTGGACCGGGAATCCAATTTTGGCTTCAGTATGGATAAACTATCCTCCTATGTTATATTATACTATTCAATTCGCGACGACGAATTTATTTGATAGTTCAGATATTGTTATTCATGATATTGATCCGATTCAAGATCATTGAGAGATAATTCATTCATTGAATTTACAGGCGAAAGATTTATCATCTCTATGGGATTAAATCCCGAGTTATTGTGAAGTAAAAAAAGATGAGATTATGGAAGTAAATATTCTTGCATTTATTGCTACTGCACTGTTCATTCTAGTTCCTACTGCTTTTCTGCTTATCATTTATGTAAAAACAGAAAGTCAAAATCAAAATAAAAAGGATTAATTTATTTGAATGAAACTTGACTTCTGAGTTCTTATCAATGATTCAAGAAAAAAAGGAAAATGATTCCAATTTCGCGTCTTAAATGAAATGAGCGGACTAGAATCGACAGTATTCTATCAGATCCGATACTATAGTATAGTAAGAAAGAAATATATATTTCTTTCTTACTATACTATCTATTAGTGTTATTGTAGTGTATAAAGTTGTACTTTATAATAAAGACAGGGGCTTAGTGTCGATCAATCTACAATATTATCTGTAAATATCAAGAAAATATATGGAATTTACATAGAACCAATTCTCTTTTTTGATACATCTTTTTTTCGATCAATCTTAAATAATTGTCTTACTTTATAGTTCGAATTTCGAGATTTCTTATTATTTGCAATCTGAGTCTCGTGATCTATCGAAAGAATCAACGAAGGAAAAAGCATTATGGGCATCTATTAAAGAGTGGTAATCTTTTTTCTAGCATTCCTCGAAGAAAAAATGGATTGATCCATTGACAGGAGTTCTATGGGCACTTCTTCGGATTTCGAAAGGGAATAAATATAATAAATAATAAACCTCACAAATTCTTAATGCTTGAAACCCTGATAAAGTAGAAATTCCATTTCGAAAATAATAAAAGAATCGGTAAATGCGCAATATGTGACTCGCCCAATGCAAGATCTTTTTATGCATAGTATCTCGTTAGACAACTACTATGTCTATATTTTTTCTCATAGAAAGCGCGTATACACTTAAAAAATTCCTTTTTGAGCAGGAAAAGTAAAGAGGGAAACAAAAAAAAGGGGGGTCGGGCCTTCTTCAGTATCCATCTATAATTCTGGGAAGAGCCCGTTCATTTAAATAGAAAATTTAGTAAGAATTTGGTTGGAATAAAATTCCAATCATCTGTATCCCTTTGCTTTCGAGATACAAATATGGGAATCATTGAAATATCTCTTTGATTGAAAGAATTTTAGTCATAGAATACATTACTCCACTAGAATCCAATGTAAGTCCGAAATGAAGATCTTTTTTTAATAATTCAAAACGTGTTACAGAACGATCTATAAAACAATTGATACGGTTTGATTCCTCAATCAATTAGTAGTACCTCTAGAGTCCACTTCTTCCCCATACTACGAGTGAAAGGGAAAAAGTAAAGACTACCATTAAAGCAGCCCAAGCGAGACTTACTATATCCATGTGAATTATGTCCCCTATCTCTATGAAGGAATTATTCCATTATTGCTCATTAATAATAGTGGAATCAACGGCGCAGAGTCAAAAAGGGACTCTGACCGAACACTGTTGATGAACTAATCCAATAATAATAATAATAACTTCTACTAAATTCCTATACGACTTCTAATTGGGAAAGACTAAACACAAGTCAAATATGCAATGACGGAATGTTACTAATGGAACATATAGGAATAATAAGGCCTATTCTTTTTGCCCGTTTTTATCTCTATAGAAGTA